CATACTAACGGATTCGGGTCCATAACCATGGGTTCCAATGCGCGAGATCTTGTAGCACTTATAAATGAGGCCCTATCGATTAGTATTACACAGAAGAAATCCATTATAGAAACTAATACAATTAGATCAGCTCTTCATAGAAAAACTTGGGATTTTCGATCCCAGATAAGATCGGTTCAGGATCATGGGATCCTTTTCTATCAGATAGGAAGGGCTGTTACACAAAATGTACTTCTAAGTAATTGCCCCATAGATCCTATATCTATCTATATGAAGAAGAAATCATGTAAGGGAGGGGATTCTTATTTGTACAAATGGTACTTCGAACTTGGAACGAGCATGAAGAAATTCACGATACTTCTTTATCTTTTGAGTTGTTCTGCCGGATCGGTCGCTCAAGATCTTTGGTCTTCATCCAGACACGATGAAAAAAATTGGATCACTTCTTATGGATTCGTTGAGAATGATTCTGATCTAGTTCATGGCCTATTACTATTCTTACTATTAGAAGTAGAAGGCGCTCTGGCGGGATCCTCACGGACAGAAAAATATTGCAGTCAGTTTGATAATAATCGAGTGACATTACTTCTTCGGTCCGAACCAAGGAATCAGTTAGATATGATGCAAAATGGATCTTGTTCTATCGTTGATCAGAGATTTCTATATGAAAAATACGAATCGGAGTTTGAAGAAGGGGAAGGGGCCCTTGATCCGCAACAGATAGAGGAGGATTTCTTCAATCACATAGTTTGGGCTCCTAGAATATGGCGCCCTTGTGGCAATCTATTTGATTGTATCGAAAGGCCCACGGAATTGGGATTTCCCTATTGGACTGGGTCATTTCGGGGCAAATGGATCATTTATCATAAAGAGGATGAGCTTCAAGAGAATGATTCGGAGTTCTTGCAGAGTGGAACCATGCAGTACCAGACACGAGATAGATCTTCCAAAGAACAAGGCTTTTTTCGAACAAGCCAATTCATTTGGGACCCTGCGGATCCATTCTTTTCCCTATTCAAAGATCAGCCCTCTGTCTCTGTGTTTTCACGTCGAGAATTCTTTGCAGATGAAGAGATGTCAAAGGGGCTTATTGCTTCCCAAACAAATCCTCCTACATCTATATATAAACGCTGGTTCATCAAGAATACGCAAGAAAAGCACTTCGAATTGTTGATTCATCGCCAGAGATGGTTTAGAACCAATAGTTCATTATCTAATGGATCTTTCCGTTCTAATACTCTATCCGAGAGTTATCAGTATTTATCAAATCTGTTCCTATCTAACGGAACGCTATTGGATCAAATGACAAAGACATTGTTGAGAAAGAGATGGCTTTTCCCGGATGAAATGAAACATTTGATTCATGTAACAGGAGAAAGATTCCCCATTCCTTAGCCGTAAAGATATGTGCCCATGAAAAGGGGATGAAGTGGAACAGAATTGGCCGGATGGTAGAGTCGTGGAAACACTTGTTTCTTCCATCTTTTTGGCCTTAGCTCCATGGAACAATATGCTACTGCTGAAACACGGAAGAATTGAAATCTTAGATCACTATGTGTGGATGATATGAACTGCCTAAACAAGAATTCTTGAACGGCGAAAGAGCCTATTACTCGCTACATCAAACAATTTCTACTAATGAAACCATGTAAATCCATCGGAAAATACGCATGTCCGCTGAAATGGTTGTTGCTATCTGCTCCAATAACGAATCATTGGTTTCATTGAATAACTAAAGAAGATAGATAGACCTTTCTCTTCGTCTCAGGTCGATGGATCTCCTCAATTGGAAGATCTCTCATATGGATAATACACATTCCAGTTGACCGAGCCTAATTCTAATTGCTTTGTTCCGAAGCAAAGATATCCACGGAGGCGGGTTCGTCCTATTCAGATATTCACGACCAAGAGGTACGATCCTCTTTCGGATAGGCCCTGAAAGGAGAAGGAAGGCTGGAATGCCAACAGACGTCTGTCTATTCTCTAATTCACCCGACCCGATAGTACCTCTTTTGAGAACGTCCAGTGCCAAAGTCACTGAATGGGTAAGTCGCCAATCCCTAATGTAATGTACTTTCTTTGCTGGGTTACGGGTACTGGTGGGTATTTTACCAGAGGTTTCTATCAATCTACCTTGTGCGATTCCTGTTGAATCCTATACTCGGGGGGTGCGCGCAGGGCGGACGATTTCCAAACGGACTCCTATAGAGAAGATCGCCAAGATTTCGTGATCCGCTGCCGATTCCAACAGCTCGGACTCGGATCGTGAGGATCGCCGGAATACTTCGTATCAACAGATAAGATACTCGTCAATATTGATTAGATCCGAAATCTGTTATGGAATTGCTCATTAAATGAGCATTCTCAATATTATGCCTTGAAGAGGACTCGAACCTCCACGCCCTTTAGCACGAGATTTTGAGTCTCGCGTGTCTACCATTTCACCATCAAGGCATCTTGAAAGTGAATCGTATTCCATGAATATGATATCTATCTAGTG